GCAGAGGAAATGAATACATTTCTATACTATTTAGATTTAGTAAGTGCAATAGATAAAGCATAATCTGGATTATGCCAATCACTTATTCTACTGGATCTTACGGAGCCAGTTCATATCATATACGACACGACCGGGTCTGATCATAGAAAGGATTCTCTTCAAACGAACCAGCCTATCCTCTGTATGGGGCTTACGCGATGGTTGGAACAAAGACACATTTTTGTTGTAAATTCAAATGTGGCAGATAAAGACATATATCTACACGGCCCGATCAATAGTTCAAGTCACACACTCCCATAATCCATTTTATCTTCGGAGAATTCGCTTCAACTATAAGTGTCAAAAATATAGATTTTTGTAGAGTTGAAGAGAAATATCCAAATACATGTCTTATTTTTTTCAATAATCCATATTTGTAGCAATGAAATACTGTTGTTCCTACCCCAAGTGATAAATGATTGATTCAAAATATTAATGGTATAGAGTCTTCCTTATAAAGGGCCCGAAATACCTTGTTTACGTATCATTGGGAAATGCATTAACATAAATACGGCAGTAAGAAGAGGTAATACAAAAGTGTGTAAACTATAAAAACGGGTCAAAGTGGATTGTCCCACACTAGCACTTCCGCGTAATAACTCTACCAGGGGCGATCCTATTACAGGAATAGCATCAGGCACGCCCGTTACAATTTTTACTGCCCAATAACCAATTTGGTCCCAAGGTAAGGAATAACCAGTTACACCAAAAGATGCGGTTAATACACCCAAAACCACACCTGTAACCCAAGTCAATTCACGAGGTTTTTTAAAACCACCGGTGAGATACACACGAAATACGTGCAGAATCATCATTAGGACCATCATACTTGCCGACCATCGATGAACTGATCGGATTAACCAACCAAAGTTAACTTCAGTCATTATATATTGAACAGAAGCAAAAGCCTCTGTAACGGTCGGACGATAATAAAAAGTCATAGCAAACCCCGTAGCTACTTGTACTAAAAAACAAGTAAGCGTAATTCCTCCTAGACAATAAAATATGTTGACGTGAGGAGGAACATATTTACTAGTTATATCATCTGCAATTGCCTGAATCTCAAGACGTTCTTCGAACCAATCATAGATTTTATTGAGATAGGTAAACCAAGGAGACCCCCCCCGAGAACCGTATATGAAAATTTCATCTCGTACGGCTCAAACAGAAACACCCCAATACTATAGTTCTAACGGATGTGTGGAATAGAAAGTTTCAATTTTATTAATTCTATGATTCCATTTTTTCTTAAGATATGAAAGAATAAAAACCCGAAAACTATTCTTTGTGGTTATAATGCCAAAAAATCAAGTCGGCTCATTCGTCTCTATATTGATCGTTATAGGCCTCTTGAATCTTCTATTTACCTATTTTCTTTGTTGTTATTTATGTGTAATGCGGCTTTACTGCTGTTTTTTTTTATTGATAGGAATTCTCTTGTTAAGACCCTATGAATCAATTAAAACCTCAGATTCATACTAGAACCACGATGATTCAATAAAACCTTCTCAAACTAAGTCCCAAAATTCCCTGAGTTAAGAACCGTTGGATCATCACTTATTCAATGACTAGATCTAATGACGAAAAATCAAAAGAAATCTTTGTCCTTTGATCAAAATAAGCATAAACGGAAGTTTGAAAGAATAAAAATCTTTCTATTTAGAACTTCTAACTCTTTTAAAAATTTTTTGAAGTCCGGCCACGAGGTCTGACTATTAAGTATGAATCATAGTTCTAATACTTTAGTAATCTATAGTAATCTATTTCATATATTCCGTGCTCCAGATACTAAAACGAATATCCGACGAAGTAAAACCATCTCTATCAAGATGACAGATCTATTCTCTGTACTAGCCATAGGATCAATTATACCAAGTCACACACTCATATTCCGGAAATACAGAAAAAAAGAAATTCCACGGTCGAACTACCAAAATAGAATGGGATAAAAATCAGAAAACTAAACGCTTCACTTTGGATTGAAAAAGCTAGTTAATGGTTCTTGTAAATCTAATTCATTGAAATTCCATCCAGTAAAATGGAAGAATTATAAATCTCCAAAATAATAGATAGAAATACTGCAAATAGAGCCATTGCAAGACCCATCAAAGGAGTAGTTCCCCAACCAGGAGCTACTTTACCATATTCTGAATTCAATGGTTTCAATAAACTCCCGGCATTAGTTCGTTTTGGGCGGCCAGATCTAGAACTACCCTCAACGGTTTGTGTAGCCATAATATTTTATATTCATTAAGATCTGTTGACTTTGTATACCATTCCGTTGTAAATAAATGATCTTATCATAGATCCATTGTGGTCTTAAAACTACATAATGTCTTAAAACTATATAATAATGGAAACAGCAACCCTAGTCGCCATCTTTTTATCTGGTTTACTTGTAAGTTTTACTGGGTACGCCTTATATACTGCGTTTGGGCAACCCTCTCAACAACTAAGAGATCCATTCGAGGAACACGGGGACTAGTCGAAGTAATGATCCTCCCAATAGTGGGAGGATCATTACTTTCAATTGAGATAATGAAAAATCATTTCACCCTTTTACTTTTTAGTTGGAACTTTAGGCGGTTCGCGAAAAAAGATAGCGAAAAAAATTATTCCTAGAGTTGAGACTAAAAGGAATGTATAAACCAATGCTTCCATAGATTCGATCGTGGTTTACAATTATAGCTTCCATACCTGTTTATTTTGGACCGTCTCCCGGATAAAGAAAGAACAAAAGTCAAAGAAAAGGCAGCGAGTCAAATGTCAAATCAAGATTTATCCGGTACCCCAACCTATAGTCAGTCAAATAAAATAAAAACGAAAAGTAACAAAGCAATATTGTATCAAACTACCTGTCTTCGTGTAGTTGGATCTCCAAGTTTTTGGAATGCTCCAAATTCCACTTGAGCATCTAAATCCGGATCAATACCAGCAAAAACATCTCTAAACAAGGTTCTAGCACCATGCCAAATGTGTCCGAAGAAGAAGAGCAAAGCAAACGAAGCATGCCCAAAGGTAAACCAACCCCTTGGACTGCTACGAAAAACACCATCGGATTTCAAAGTAGCACGGTCTAATTCAAAAATTTCACCCAATTGAGCACGTCTAGCATATTTTTTCACAGTAGCAGGGTCGCTATAACTGACTCCATTCAGTTCGCCGCCATAGAACTCAACAGTTACACCTACTTGTTCGACACTATATTTTGATTCTGCCCTTCTAAAAGGAACATCGGCTCTAACAATTCCGTCCCCGTCGACCAAAACAACTGGAAATGTTTCAAAAAACGTCGGCATACGACGTACAAAAAGTTCATGCCCCTCTTTATCTCTAAAGATAGGATGTCCTAACCACCCAACAGCTATTCCATCCCCGTTGTCCATTGAGCCCGCTCTGAATAATCCCCCTTTTGCCGGATTATTGCCGATGTAATCATAAAAAGCTAGTTTTTCAGGAATTTTAGACCAAGCTTCGGATAAACTTTGATTTTCGGCTAAGCCAGCACCAATTCTTCGATATATTTCTTGTTGGAAGTATCCTTGATCCCATTGATAGCGCGTGGGACCAAACAATTCAATCGGGGTAGTTGCTGAACCATACCACATAGTTCCAGCAACTACAAAAGCTGCAAAAAAGACAGCAGCAATACTACTGGAAAGGACGGTTTCAATATTTCCCATACGTAATCCTTTGTATAGGCGTTGGGGTGGACGAACACTAAGATGAAATAGACCTGCCAATATACCTAAGGTCCCTGCTGCAATATGATGAGAAGCTATTCCTCCCGGAACAAAAGGATCAAAACCCTCCACACCCCACGCTGGATTTACGGCCTGTACCCTTCCGGTTAGTCCATAAGGATCGGACACCCATATTCCAGGACCATACAATCCTGTTACATGAAATGCACCAAAACCAAAGCAAGCCACCCCTGAGAGAAATAAATGAATTCCAAAGATCTTAGGCAAATCCAAAGAGGGTTTTCCTGTACGTTCATCAGTAAATATTTCTAGATCCCAATACACCCAATGCCAGATAGCTGCCAAAAAACACAAGCCAGAAAACACAATATGTGCCCCGGCCACACCTTCGTAACTCCAAATACCCGGATTCGTTACAGTCCCCCCTGTAATACTCCAACCGCCCCATGAATTCGTTATTCCTAAACGAGTCATGAAGGGTATAACGAACATACCCTGTCTCCACATTGGATCAAGAACAGGATCAGAGGGATCAAAAACGGCTAATTCGTATAGAGCCATCGAACCGGCCCAACCAGCAACCAGAGCTGTATGCATTATATGGACAGAAATCAAACGACCGGGATCATTCAATACGACGGTATGAACACGATACCAAGGCAAACCCATGGAAATACCCCTTTATCAACGAAAAATAGACACAATGTAACTTTATTGCATTGGAAAAAGCTATGCTATAGACCCCTTTTTTAGGGGATTCTCTCGGGGAAAGGATTAATATTTGTTTGATGCTTTTCGTAATAATTACTTTTAGTAATAATGAAACTATTTTGTTCGTAGGAACAAAAAGAAGCAGATCTATTCTACACCCGATAAGTAACAATACGCAATGGTAAGGGGGTTGATACCATTTTATATGAGTGAATATATATATATTTGTTCATCATTCAAAGAACTCATTTGTAAGAATTTTCCTTTATTCATTTTGTCTTCTTTTTTTATGAACTTAGTCAATCTATGGAGAAAATAGGATAATAAAATCAATAGTATTAGGCCACTAAACCCACTGTTACGCTTTCACATCAAAGTGAGATATAGTACTTAATTTTTCTTTTATTTAATGCCTATTGGTGTTCCAAGAGTACCTTTTCGAAGTCCTGGAGAGGAAGATGCATTGTGGATTGACGTATAGTGCGACTTGTCAGATATATTGGGCATACGGTATTTCCCCGTTCTCTTCCCCGATCGAGATATCCCCTCTTTCGCCCGAGAAAGATTGATTCAATTATCAAAAATTTGGAGCGTGAAGTGCAATTAGATCCATTTTTTAGGGAGGGTATACGGACTAATATTATCAATTAGAATAATTTATGGTTGGCTTGGTTAGACCAATCAAATGAAGTATCCAGGCTCCGTTTAGAAAGAAAACCAATTGGTAATAAATATATTTATGATTACGACTTAATATCATATTTATATAATATTTTAGTTATTTCTATTTATTTAGATATTTAGAAATAGAAGTGATCTCAAACTGTTAATCAGTCGAGTAATATGATAAATGCGTTGAATATTTGTTGGAAGACATGAAATAAATTGAAAAAAAAAAAAAAAATAAAAATGGAGAAGTCATAGCAAAAGGACGTGGTATTGGGGCATTTGTCCTATATGTACAAATCCAAATCGGGCGGATCTTTACTCGGAGTAGAGCATAAACCTAAAAAAATTGAAGAAGCCCAGTCAGGAACAAGAAAATTACATCGCGATTTAGATTGTATCTCGATGAAACAATACATCAATGAGAAGTTAGTCAGATAAGTTTAGCAATTTTTTTTAGATAAACAAAACAGGCCAAAACTCATCTTTCTTGAAAAATGAAAGAAAAGTCCATTTTATAAGTTAAAAAAACCTGTTAGGAAAAAAAAAGCTAGAATCTACACATTGATTCCTTTTTTTCATGATTTTTGTTGAACCGTATGCATCAAAAGGTGCATGTACGGTTTCTAAGGGATATCATTTTATCCCAATCAACCGACTTTATCGAGAAAGATTACTTTTTTTAGGCCAAGGGGTTGATAGCGAGATCTCGAATCAACTTATTGGTCTTATGGTATATCTCAGCATAGAGGATGATACCAAAGATCTGTATTTGTTTATAAACTCTCCTGGCGGATGGGTAATACCCGGAGTAGCTATTTATGATACTATGCAATTTGTGCGACCAGATATACAGACAATATGCATGGGATTAGCCGCTTCGATGGGATCTTTTATTCTTGTTGGAGGGGAAATTACCAAACGTCTAGCATTCCCTCACGCTCGGCGCCAATGAGTTTTTTATTTGATTTGAGAGAAAAAAAGAAAACTATGCCTTCGCACTATATGAATATTAAGTAATAATAGCATGGCACTTCGAATTCGATATGAGAAATTTTTTTTTAAACCCTTAGATTACGTATCGAAAGAGTAGTATGAGATAAAACGGCATTTTCGATTTTAGCCAATCTATCGGGAGGCCTATTTCAGCGTCACAAACTTTTTTGTTTTCACAGCAGGGGCTCTTAATCTTAACAATTTTTAGGTTATGAAAGAATATGAAAATAAATCTTGTTTTTTTATTTGAAAAAAAAAAAAAGAAACTTGGGGATTGCTAAATAACAGATGAAATAAATATATAAAGCAACGGAACCATCATAGTATTTTTATAGTATTTTTGAACTACTACAAAAGGAAGGATGGTTATTGGATCATTTACCAACCCGAGTCTGATAGACCCTATCATTTATTTTCTATTTCTTCGATGTAAGTAAGGTAAGGTAAAAAAAGCGAATTCCATTATAGAGCCGTATGCAATGCGCAAAAGATGCCTGTACGGTTGTTCAATTATATCTTTTTGATTATTCTTTATCTCCTCACTTTCATCATGCGAGATAGAAGAAACATTTTTTATGTTATATCATATATTATCAGGGTAATGATCCATCAACCTGCTAGTTCTTTTTACGAGGCACAGACGGGAGAATTTGTCCTGGAAGCGGAAGAGCTGCTGAAGCTGCGCGAAACCATCACAAGGGTTTATGCACAAAGGACAGGCAAACCCCTATGGGTTGTATCCGAAGACATGGAAAGAGATGTTTTTATGTCAGCAACAGAAGCCCAAGCTCATGGAATTGTTGATCTTGTAGCGACTGAATAAAAAAGAAAAAGAACAAGGATTTCACATGAATTCGTGATTTGGTATTTTATCTTCTTACCGGATTTAATATTCTATTTATTAATTTCTTAATATAGAAATTAAAAATATAGAAAAAAAAAAAAAAAGAATTCCTAAGCATCCGGTTAAGATCGATCTAAACCAGCACATTATATATATGATTCAACATGCCAACTATTAAACAACTTATTAGAAACACAAGACAGCCAATCAGAAATGTTACGAAATCCCCCGCTCTTGGAGGATGTCCTCAGCGACGAGGAACATGTACTAGGGTGTATGTGCGACTCGTTCAGATCATGGACTAGGACAAAAGAAAGAAAACAATTGATCCAGTATCACCGATCCGTACCAGTGAGTAGGATAGAATAGAATGGACGAACTCCATTGAATATTCAATATCTTAAAAAAAGATCTATCCTTCAATTGGGGTATCAAATGTATGGTTCCCGTTGGTGCAAATCCAATCACCTCAATTTAAAATTTAAGATGAGAAAGGATTCCCCATTGATAGCAAATGGTATTCATTAAGCAGGGGAAATCTTATTTTAAAAAGTCCAAATTTTAGGCCTTATTCTTGCAAGAACGGACTAACAGGGTCAGCTACTCAGCAAATCTTCATAATTAAATACCGTTACTGTATAAATAGATCTCGTTGTGAAAGACCTAGTACTAGATAATTATGGGTAGAGCCAAAGGGCGTGAACTGTACAAGTTAACAATAACATTGATTAAATGAAGGAAGGGCTCCGGTGTATAGAGAGGACCTCGCCGTTTAAGAAGTAACCATAGAAACGATGGAACCCACTATAATCCATTTTTATTTATTACTTTTTTATTTACTATGTGTTTTTGATACCTAGTATCAATACAATTTTGATTTCTAGGCGAAATGCCTAGAAAAAAATCGTGGTCGGGAAGGTTAGAGTAGCAAAAGCCATTGGAATTTTTATTTTATACATTGGAAGAATCCGTTTTGTTATTAATAGACTAGGACACGGGAAGGGAATAACTGAAAGAAAGGAAATCAATTAGTTATTCATCAAAGTTTCATTTATTCAATGACCAGAATTAAACGAGGGTATATAGCTCGAAGACGTAGAACAAAAATCCGTTTATTTGCATCAACTTTTCGAGGGGCTCATTCAAGACTTACTCGGACTATTACTCAACAGAAAATAAGAGCTTTGGTTTCGGCTCATCGGGATAGGGGTAGACAAAAGAGAGATTTTCGTCGTTTGTGGATTACTCGTATAAATGCAGTAATTCGAGACAAGAAAGTATACTTTAGTTATAGTAAGTTAATACACAATCTGTACAAGAAACAATTGCTTCTTAATCGTAAAATACTTGCACAAATAGCTATATTAAATAAGAGTTGTCTTTATATGATTTCCAATGAGATCATAAAATAAAGAGAGTGAAGGGAATCCGTTGGAATGGTTTAAATGGAGTTCCCTGGAGAATGAACTCTGGGAAGGTAGAGTAGAAATTAGTATGATAAAATATGAAAAAGTCGTCAAAATGAAAATGAAGAAACATGTTGAATAAAAAATATTTCTTATTCTTTTATTCTTCCCCAATTTTTTTTTTTTTTTTTTTCAAACGACACGACAATCAAATCTGGATTTCCTATTTTTAGAAAAAAAAAAGCGTCAATCCACATTTGAGTTTGGATTGGGATTTTTTTTGATTCAATTCAAGAGTCAGCCTATTTTTTTCTGGTTCTAAGACCAGTAGTTCTAGCGGTTGACTCGCTTCGTTCAAATTGTTTCTCATTATTAAGAAAAGGTAACGGAGATAAAATACGAGCTTGTTTTATAGCAATAGTAATTAATCGTTGTTGTTTTAAGGTCAATCGATTCACCCGTCTAGATAATATTTTTCCTTGTTCGCTAATAAATCGACTAATTAAACTCATGTTTCTATAATCAATTCGATCCCCCGATTGGATCGGAGGCAAACGCCTACGAAAAGATCGCTTGGATTTAAGAAAGATTCGCTTGGATTTATCCATGGTTTGTTTATTCCTTATCCTAAAGAAAAGATCCTAATCCTATTTCTTAATTCTCCATCACGGTTGATCTGATCGAAATAGGATTTGGTTTGTTTATATTAAAATTAATATATATTATATATTGTTATATATTAGATATATCTAATATGTCATTTTTGATCTTCCTTGGAACGGAAGACTGACACACGAGTGACCGGTTCGATCTATTTCTTTATCTCCCCGTGAATCGTATGTTTGTAACAACAGGGACAGAATTTTCTCAATTCCAATCGACTAGGCGTATTATGTCGATTCTTTTGAGTAATATATCTGGAAATGCCCGTTGATTCCTTATTAACACGATTTCGAACACAACTGGTACATTCCAAAATCACCGTTACTCGGACATCTTTACCCTTGGCCATGAGCCTCCTTTGGTTTTTGATTCATTCAACTCTTTGATTTTCCGATCCGAAACGAGGAAGAAGAAAGGAACAAAAAAAACAGGTAACTCGAAATCGAATTATGAAAGAAAGGTTTCGTTGCAATAAATCAATATAAATCAATATAGTAATAATAACAATATATTAATAAGTAAGTAATATAATGATTTCTAACTATATTATTTCGAATTTTAAATTGCCGTACAGCATTTAATTTTTATTTAAGTATCTTGTATGATATTGTTGCCCCAACCATCACATTTTACTCTATTTTTTATTAATTTTATTTAAATTTGAGCCTGGCCCGAATTACTAGTTTCACCGAGGGGGAATCCCCTTTTTGTTTTTCTAACGTATATTCGAAAAAAAAAAGAAGGGAAGGGATTAGTTACAGATATTTGATTCTATCTCTAATCCTCTTCCCCCCCTACCATATCAATAACTAGAATGAAAAAAAGGGGAATATCAACGCATCCGGAAAAAAACGATTGATCTCTATCAATAAACCTGCTAAAGACCCGAACCATAGAGTACTTACTACCGGTGCCACGGAGAGATATGTTTTTAGATCTCGCATTTTAAATTCTCCTCCTTCTTTATTATTTCTAATACATAATGCTAATACATATATAACCAGATGTGTATATGTACTTAATGACTAACCGCTTGTATTTGTACGCGGAATTCCTAATTCAAGTTGAAATGTACAAAATAGATCGTACTTTTCCGAATCTTAAAAGAAACAAATAGGCCCCTTTAGGCCAGAAATTCTCGAAAAATAGTCATTTTTTACAGGGTCTCATATTTATTTCATACTTTAATATAATAGAAATAGAATAATATAATAGAAATAGAATAGAAGTCTTTTACTATTTTTAATATAATTATATGTTATATGAGACCAAAAAGAAGAAATGACAAGATATTTGTGTATATCAATGGAAGAAATAAAGATATGGAAAACAAAACAGGGATTCTCTACAATGACACTGTAGACCAATTGAAAGGGATGTAGCGCAGCTTGGTAGCGCGTTTGTTTTGGGTACAAAATGTCACGGGTTCGAATCCTGTCATCCCTACCTATTACTTATCTTCTGAACAGTAACGGGGGATCAATTGAGATCGATTAAAAGAAAATTGGATATACATAAAAAATCTTTAATTTTATGATAGTATATATGCAAGACGTATTGGGGTCACAAAATATTCATTGTGATAATAAAGCGCTCTTAGTTCAGTTCGGTAGAACGTGGGTCTCCAAAACCCGATGTCGTAGGTTCAAATCCTACAGAGCGTGATTCTGTGTTCTTGTTAGTCGCGCTAGGTCGAAAATTACCACCGAAAAAATGAAACCAATCTAATTTTGACCTCCCGCGAATTAAAGGAAGTAGGAGGTCAATCAAAAAAGGGATGTTAATTAATCAAAGTTCCAACTGATCACCACGTCTGTATTGTAAATATGCAGTTACAAATAATCCAGCCAAGGTAATAGGAATTAGACCCAAGACGATTCCAAATAGAAAAACTTCAATCATTTCAATTTGTTTGAGAGGGGAAAGGGGAGGTAATATCTATGCTTAAATATAAATAGTAATCCGTATTGACTCTAAATCTCAATGACCAAAAATTGGAAATTGATACGGTAAGGAACTATAGAATATATGAACTATCACAGAAAGATTTTTGTATGAATTGTTCATTTAATTAATTTCAAATAAGTCGTATCTTGCTCAAGCCGATAAATAGAGCTGAGGTTATAGTCAAAGCTGCTAGTAGAAAACCGAAATAACTAGTTATAGTAGGCATGAAAAGGCTAAATGAAATATGTTCTTTTTCTACATATGTTTAGAAAGTACTTCCCTAAGTTTCCATTTTTCAAAGATACGAGGATAGGCAAAAATACCAACCAATTGAAAGGATAAGTTCCAATTGAAAGGATAAGTTCAATTGAAAGTTTTTGATTTGATTCATCAAGTATTATAGATGATATTAACAAAAACATTATAGATGATATTAACAAAAACAAAGTAACAGAAGTAAGAAATCAATTCATCATCTGGGACATTTACGCATCCCGCAATTTCGAATCAACAGATTCGTTGGTCAACTCTTGAGTTGAATAAACTAATATACGTATATAACTAATATATGTATATATAGAATATTCAAAATTCGAAATCTAAATAAAGTAATAATTACGAACTTTTTTTATAACTTCATTCAAAAATGAAACTTTCTTTTGGAATAAAATCGAAAAAGAATTTGGATCGTTTTTTATTGTATCAAAATATCGAATCCATTATTTTTTTCGAACGACCAGTGAACTCAGTAGTGGTTCATTCACATAATTTCGCGATTGAAAAGAAAAAAAGTATCACATGACCAGATCAATCAAAACTCGGTTTTACATTTTGTCCTTTCATATCCCTAAGCTCCCTCCTTGTAATTAGGTCAAGAAGGATCCCCTTTGTTTGGGTCTAATATAACAACGCGTGCATCGCCAATATTGATTATTCTTTTATTTATTCGTTGTTCTCTTTTTTTCATGAAATACTATCTACTATTAGTGCTGGGCGACTAACCAATTCTTAAAAAAAATTCTACAACCACAAAAAGGATATCTTTTCTTTAGATGTTACATCTAATTGAACCGTGAGAATATGATAAGCTCCTTCAAAAATTATTGGAAAACAACCCGTTGTATTTACATTTTACCTGATCTTCAGTTTCGAGTCCAAAGCCAATAATGAGGAAACCCCTATACTGTAGGTAATATTAGTAACTTTCTATTTAATGGTACAAAATTCTAGATCGACACGCAACAAGAAAAGAATAAAGAAATTATCTAACACTTCATTTCGATACTGATTGTGAAATTGCATTGCTGTGTCAGAAGAAGGATCGCTATACTGATTCGGTATACTCTAAAGACACCCTTGGTACAATATTGACGATCTCACAAAGATTTTATTTCAGTGAATTTCCATTTACTGATTTCATCTTTTACGGAATCGACCCCCCCGACTGTACAAGAATATGCGGAGCTCAACATGTCTGGAAGCACAGGAGAACGTTCTTTTGCTGATATTATTACCAGTATTCGA